AATTCGAACTAGTAACTAATCCCAACATCGAAGTACTGAAAAAACTCATATAAGCAAAAAATCTCAAGTATCCTTGATCGTGAGCCATATAATTATCACTATAAATAAGAACCATAATTCCAACAGTAGTGATTAACATTGACATAATAGAAGTAAGTGGATCGATCAAGTAGCCGAATTCTAAAGAAAAATCATTATCGAGGGTCCAAGACCATACATATTGATAGATAGAACTGCTTTTTATTTGCTGAATAGACAGATTAGTTGAAAAAATCATGACTATACTTAACAATAAAATACTCGAAAAAGCCCACATACGCCGGAGATTTTTTGTTGCTGTCGGAAAAAGAAGAAGTCCGACTCCTATTAACATAGGAACTGGAAGTGGAAGGAAAGGTATGATCCACGCATATTGATATGTCTGTTCCATAAAAAAAGTTTTTTAATTCTTAATTAATATTAATTGTTTCCGATTCACCGGATCTTACCTCTTTTTGAAAGGAGTCAATAAAAAAATAAAGATATGCACTAACTTAATAACTTAAATAGAAATAGAATTTTTGAATTTTTATTTCTTTTTATACTTATTCTTTAGAAGTTTCTGCTAAATACTTCAAATATTCAAATCAAGAAGTTACAATTGGTCAAATCATATGAAAAAAGCAGATTAATTACTAGTCTCCTTCGAACTTTCAAATTCAAGTTAAATTAGGCATATTTTTCGCGAATTTGAGAAGTTACTAAAAAATAAAAGAATATTCTTTTATTTTTAGTAATAAAAATAGTTTATGCAATTTTCCCATATCTTTCACGCATCTTATGTATTCTTTTTGATTTTTAGAATCAAAAATATTATCTAGAAAAGAAATACATAATGAATTGGCAAAGCGCAAATTTCTTTTGAAGAATAGATGTCTTTCACATCCAGCTATACCAATGAGTAATCTCTTAATTTTGATTTAAATGGCAGTTCCAAAAAAACGTACTTCTGCATCAAAAAAGCGTATTCGTAAAAATTTTTGGAAAAGGAAGGGGTATTGGGCAGCGTTAAAAGCGTTTTCCTTAGGGAAATCTATTTCTACCGGAAATTCAAAAAGTTTTTTTGTCCAACAAACAAATAAAATAAGTAATAAAACATAACATGTTACAATAATCTGAATCGGCTTGACTCAAAAATTGACTCATTTCGTTTCGAAAATAAAATTTCCGCTTTCCATTCCCTGTTGAGTTAATCAATAGGAAATGGAATTTGTTTCACTCTTAGAATTAGAATAAGGATTTTTCTCTTTACCGTACTGAATTAAAAAAAAAAAAAAAGAATCCTTTTTTTTTTGACAAAAAAACATAAGATACGTAATTGTCTTTTTAGTATATTTTCTCATTTCCAAGGTGGGGAGTATTATTTTCCCCATCAGCCTGTTTCTTACAATAATATAAGCAATAATATAAGGTTTTCTTTTTTCTCTAGATCCACGTTTTCTCTATAGAAAGGCGAGTAAAAAATCAAAATCATTGAAACTAATTGATTAAAATTCTAAACCTTTTTGTGCAACTTTCTTCTTTTTGGATTTTCTATGAATTCCTATATAGACTCCCATATATTTATTTCCATCAATCCACTCAAAAACACTTAACAAATTTTTTTGTTCATTGATAAAATGGATTTTTTGGTTTCGATGTTTGAAATCAAATAAATCAAAAACAGTTCATTAAAACAAAACAAAAATGTTTTTTTTTGGGGGGGGTTCTATCCCTTAATTCATAGTTGGACTATCTAGTTTTCCAAGAGTTCAAGTCGAGGAGAGTCTAAAATACACAATAAAACTAAGACCCTAAATTCAAATAATGAACCTTCAAATACCTATTTGAACGAATTTTTATTCATCAATTTGAATCTTTCCTAAAAAAGATTGCAACAATTTAATTCTTAAATCTAGACGATTGCTTATTCATAGGGTATTATGAATTCAAGACAAGCCGCTATGGTGAAATTGGTAGACACGCTGCTCTTAGGAAGCAGTGCTAGAGCATCTCGGTTCGAGTCCGAGTGGCGGCATGTCATCTCCTAAAAAAAGTAAATAGATCCTATAATGAATTCAATTTCCAATTTCCTTTTTATAATTATGGGACTCCTTAAAAAAAATTATGATATTTTCAACTTTAGAGCATATATTAACTCATATTTCTTTTTCGATTGTTTCAATTGTAATTACAATTCATTTCATAACTTTTTTAGTCGATGAAATCGTAAAACTATATGATTCATCCGAAAAGGGGATGATAATGACTTTTTCCTGTATAACAGGATTATTAGTTACTCGTTGGGTTTATTCAGGACATTTTCCACTAAGTGATTTATATGAATCATTAATCTTCCTTTCATGGAGTTTTTCCCTGATTCATATAGTCCCGTATTTCAAAAAAAATAAAAATCTTCTAAGCACAATAATTGGACCAAGTGCTATTTTTACCCAGGGCTTTGCTACTTCAGGTCTTTTAA